ATTCTCAAAGGGCCCCCCTGGAATTCCTTCCAGAGCCTGTTGGATAATTTTTATGGATTCTGTCATTTCACTGATTCGTACTAAATAACGAGCTAATGAATCCCCTTCTTTTTGCCATTGAACCTCCCAATCAAATTCGTCATAACACTCATAATGATCGACTTTACGAAGGTCCCATTGTATTCCGGAAGCTCGTAGCATTGGTCCTGATAAACCCCAATTTAGTGCTTCTTCTCCTCCAATAATGCCTACGCCCTCAACTCGTTCTAAAAAAATGGGATTCCGTGTAATAAGCTTTTGATATTCAGCAACCCCTCTTAAAAAATAATCGCAAAAATCCAAACATTTCTCTATCCATCCATGAGGTAGATCAGCAGCTATTCCTCCGATACGAAAATAATTGTGCATCATTCGCATACCGGTGGCAGCTTCGAATAGGTCAGATATAAATTCTCGTTCTCGAAAAATATAGAAGAAGGGGGTCTGTGCCCCAATATCTGCCATAAAAGGGCCAAGCCATAACAAATGGGAAGCTATACGACTCAACTCCAACATAATGGCTCTGATATAGCTAGCCCTTTTAGGTACTTGAATATTGCCTAGTTGTTCGGGTCCATTTACGGTTATTGCTTCTGTGAACATAGTAGCTAAATAATCCCAACGTGTTACATAAGGCAAATATTGTATAATTGTTCGGTTTTCCGCAATTTTCTCCATTCCTCTGTGTAAATAACCCAATATTGGTTCACAGTCAATAACATCTTCACCATCGAGAGTAACGATAAGTCGAAGAACACCATGCATTGATGGGTGGTGAGGGCCCATATTGACTATCATGAGGTCTTTTCTTGTAGTTGGTGCAATCATAAGTTTTTTATCGAGTCATTCTTCCATGAATTGCTGAAAGTAAAAAGAAGTTCATCAAAATTGAAACGAATAAGTTCAAATGATATCACTCTTTAAATTAACGAGTTTTTGTCTCTCGAATATCCAACTGACCAATTAATTCTTTATAACGTACTCTATTTTTTTTTGACAAATAAGCCAGTAGTCGTTGACGTTTTCCCAAAATTTTTCGCAAACCTCTCTGAGATGAATAGTCTTTTTTGTGCAATTCCAAATGTGAAGTAAGTCTCCTTATCTTAGTGGTGAAACTGAATACTTGAAATTCAACAGACCCTCTGTTTTCTTCGTTTTCTTTTTGAGAAATAACCGAAATAAATGGATTTTTTACCATAAAAAAATGCCTCCTCTCCCTTTTTACAGATATGGATTTTACCGATCAGTAATAATAATGTCATTCATTTGAATGTGGTAGAGACAATAATCTAATCCAAATTTCTTTATAAACTCCTAATTTTATCAATTCAAATGAATCAATCCAATTGAAAATTAGATTTAGATAGGGAGAGAAAAGAGAGAAAAGGATTGGCACATTTTCGTATTCACAAAAGCGAAGAATTTAGACCTAAAATGAAGAAGGTTCTGTTGATTCATTTCTAGATCGAATTGATAATTATTCATTTAGTATTGGATTAGAATGAAATGTAAGACAGGACGTGTGATGTGTGTATTTATTTGCTTTCATATATCCTATATAGTAGAGGATATATAGGAAAAATGTACTATCGACGAATTTTCAATCGTGGATACAAATGTATCCTTAACATACTGAAACGACTGCCATTATTGGTATCAAACCAATAACGATTCATACAAGCTAAATCTTCTAATCGATAATTAGGCCAAAGAAAGAACTTCAATTTCATTAATGGATTTGTCTCTCTATCGAGGTGATTACTGGCACCTAGAACTTGGCTGCTATTCTTTTCGTTGCAAAATACAGGATTTCTATCTACATCATTCCTATTCTTTGAATTGAAACAACTTAGAATTCTTAATTTTCTACGACGCCTAAACGATAAAATATTTTCAGGAACAAGCAAATCCAAATGATTTTTGTCTCTATTTCTTGTTATTCTTTCATGTGGTGGAATAGATTCATCAAAATGATTCTTAGCAACATATCTTTGCTCTCGGTATCGTTGATTAGTTTGGTGCTTACTCTTATGAACCAACGAAATACCGATGGTTTGATACATAATAAATTGTCCATCGTTTTCTACAGACAGACGAACGGGGTCGATAATCAATATTCCCCTTTTCATCAATTCTGGAAGAGTGTAATTGGTATGAATCAGCATTATATCCAAACTCATTTCTCCCCTTTGAACCGAGGATATAGAAATTTTTCTTGGATCTATTAGTCTAAGCAGGAAACAATATACCTTAATATTATTCATCATTCTTTGATTCAAAGTCTCGCCCTGTTTCAATTGAAAAAGAAAATGATGTTTCAGGGACAAATATAGTTCTGCTTCCACGGCACTTTTGGTTTTTTTTTTCTTTTTACCTTTTTTCATGTCCGATCTCGCATAATAATCTTCTTCAATATCTTTTTGTTGGTTTGAAAGAACGGATCCAAGATCCCCTTGGCTTGTGGTTTTTTTTTCTTCTTGATTTCGATTCTTTATTTTTTTATTCGATGGTATCAAAAAACTTCCCTTTTGCTTTTCATTAATCTTTTTTTTTTTATTTCTATTCAAATTTAAAAGAAGTAATTTGCTTGGTATAAACCAAGGTTTCTTTTTATATGTATTATAAAGTAACAAAAATTCTGGGAAGAACCAAAGTTCCAGATTCAATATGGGACACTTTAGTATTTTTTCATTCATCCCCATCCAATCAAAAAATACTTTTGGGGAGTTTGGTAGATTCATTTCTGGAATCATAAGATTAAGATAAAAAATCTTTTTTTTATCAATTATTTGAGAATTATTAGTAACAATCTTAGTATTTTGATTACTATTGGCATCGATCGTGATCCAGGCCTCAATATCGACTTTTTTTCTAAGATCAAAATTGATAATTTTCCAATCCAAATATTTCCTAGCGGGAGTTTTTTCCATATATAGAATATCGCCCTTTCCTAGATAATTATTGATAGGGATACTCCTCATCATATCAAAAAAAGTGTCTTTATATGTGTTGTAATTATAAGAAATCTCTTGATTCTTATTTCCTTCAAACGGTGATCTAGAAATAAATGAGTCCTTTTTATTTTCAGAATTAATAGATTTATATGATAAAAGATCATATTTATAGTATTTTTGAAAATTATCTTTTTGATTCGATAATGAATAGACTTCCAAAATATTTGGTTTTTTGGAATCAATTAATTGGTCTTTTTCATATGAATTCCATTTGCTGAAATTTTTCCTTTTGACCATACGACGTTGATAAACTCTATTCCGCCATTGTTGTGGTATTAATCTAGACCATCTGATCTGAGATAAATCGTATTGATAATGTCCTCTTAACCAGTTTTTCCATTGATTCATTTCAGAACTCGGAAGTCTGTTATCCCTTAATTTAGAATGAACTATTCCTTGTGTTTCAAAAGAATCCTTTATTTCAGGCTTAAGAAAAAAAGGGATTTCTTGATATTGAAGAAATGCTTTTAATTTATACAAGTTAATAACTTGGGTTTGTGATAATTTGTAAAATACATATGCTTGTGACAAGTACGATAAGTCAGAAAAAATATGTGAATTTGTCTTACTATTACTAATATTATAAAGTGACTTTTTTATAGTCGAAATAAACTCAATTGGATTTTTATTTTTTTTATTAATTATTTCTTGATTTGTTTCATTATTGTAAATGGATTTATTCATAATTTTTTTTGTTGATTCAAGAAATAATATGGATTTATTCATAATATTTTTTGTTGATTCAAGAAAAAATATTATCTTCATTCTGGGAATATTAATGATAGATAAAAATATATTTGTGTAGATTATTTCAATGAAAAATTTTATAAAAAGGGGTAATTTACGTATTAATCGAGTATTTCTTCTTTTTAATATTTGCCGTTTTTCTAATCTTTTAGCATTAGAACTTGTTTTGTTAAGACTAATATTTATTTCTGGAGTTATTTTTTTTTTTTCTTTTGTAATTATTTCTATTTGATTTCTAATTGTATTTGTTCTATCAGTCAGGTCCTTCATTTTTTTTTCGGTCAATGAAGAATTTGTCCAACCTGGAGATGCGATTTGACTAGATGATTCATGAATCATCTGATTGCTGATTATGGGATCTCTTTCTTTTTTAGTTTCACCCGATTCATATACTTCTACTTCTCTTGATCGAAATAAGAGAATTGGATTTACTTTGAAGAGTTCTTCTTTTATTTTTTTCAAAAAAATGAAACTTTTTATAACCCATTTTTTTGTTTCTTTTGAAACTTTTCGAAGTAATCTTATTTTTCTTTTTCCTTTAAAAATTTTTAGACGTAGAAAAGATTTCTTTTGAAATTTTCCAATTTTTTTTTCGAGTTCCTTAAAAATGGGTTCAAAAAATTCAAAAAGGAGGGGTCGTTCTCGGGGAGAACCAAAAGGAAGTTCGGTTTCCAGTCCCCAAACTGTTAAAAAACAAAAATCATGGTTTTCTTTTTTCTTTTTCATTATTAGATCTTTATTATGAGAGAATCGGAGTTTAGATCTGTGCCAAGGTTTCAGACGGAAAGGAAATAATATTTTTATCTGAATACCCTCTGTCAACCAATTTAGCGGAAATTCTGTTTCGGACAATTGAACACCATTATAGGTACATTTAACATGTATCTCACTATTCCATTCCTGTAAATCCTCATACCATTCAGGAAGTTGCAATAGTAGCATACGTCCAATATTTTTCGCTATTATCAATGAAGGTAATAGAATATATTTTCGAAAAATAGATTGAGCTATTAACATGCAACCTCTTGTTTCTTGCCCATATGGAGTGGTCTCCCAGGCCCGTGCTATCGCCATTCGCGCGTTCTCGTTCTCTTCTTTTTTTTCTTCTCTTTTTGTTTGCTCTTCTGTATACTCGACAATTTGGAATGCTGACCCTTTCCCTACCCAATCTCTAAAAATTCGTTTAATTGGCCCAGAGAT